CACCATCACCATCTTCAAATAGAGTGTTTTCTACGGTAGCCCCATGAATGGCACATAGCAGAGCTGCGCCTAATACTCCGGCAACTCCCATCATATGAAATGGGTTCAACGTCCAATTATGAAATCCTTGGAAGAAAAGGATGAATCGAAATATAGCGGCTACGCCAAAACTCGGCGCAAAGAACCAACCAGATTGTCCCAGTGGATAAATAAGGAATACGGAAACAAAAACAGCGATTGGACCAGAGAATGAAATTGCATTATAAGGCCGCAATTGAACAGACCGAGCAAGTTCAAATTGACGTAACATGAAACCTATTAGTGCAAAAGCCCCATGGAGAGCGACAAAAGTCCACAGACCACCTAATTGACACCAACGAGTAAAATCCCCTTGTGCTTCCGGGCCCCATAGTAGCAACAAAGAGTGTGCTAAACTATTGGCAGGGGTGGAAACCGCCGCGGTTAAGAAATTGCAACCTTCCAAATAGGAACTAGCCAATCCATGGGTATACCAAGAAGTTACAAAAGTAGTCCCTGTAAACCAACCCCCTAAAGCGAAATAAGCACAAGGAAAGAGCAATAGGCCGGACCATCCTACAAAAACGAAACGGTCCCTTCGTAACCAGTCGTCCATAATATCAAATAGATCATTTTCTTCTTTCGTAACTCTACCAAGGGCTATAGTCATAGTGATCCTCCTATTCAATTACTTCAACCATTTCCGAGCACCTCATATTACTTCCAAGGCATACGATAGTTTGATTATCTGGGGACGATTTCTTTCTCGTTCAATGCCCTTTTTCAATGGTCTCGAAGATAGAAATTTTGCATTTTTATCTATGGGGTCACAACCGAGGTCATGGTAAATGCATGAATTTCATTCGATTAATTTTTCTTATACTATAGAAATAAAGAAATAAACATTTGAATTCAGGATTATTCCATTCAAAGCTTATCTTTTAAGGGAAAAATAACCCCTTTTTTGGTCTTCCGCCCATGCAATAGAAAGCGAATGAGAAAAATTGAAAAGAAAAATTGACTTTCGAAATCCATTTTTATGTGTAACGGAAAAGAGTTGCGATTTCTTCTTATTCCTCTAGAACGTCTAGTAACAAGAATATGAAATCATAAATAGCGAAAAATTCTTGCCTTGCGCGGTCTAAATCTAAGGAAATACAAAAAATCTGCTTATACAACAATTTCATCCACATCGAATTTATATATCAGAATAGCGGATAGAGGCATCATTCAACGGGTCAGGTCCACTTACTTTATCTTTCTTTCCAATTTTATGGTGGGTTTGATAAGAACCTTTTTTTCTTTGTTGATAAATAAAAAAAGAATTTTTTTTATATAACCTGCTTGTTTTATTCTAACAAGCCCTATACGGAAATGCCCGCGGAAGAGAAAATAGATCTGATTGTCTCTTAGCCTATATCGAATTTGAGAAAGAAAAAACAAGAATTTTATTCTTTTTTTTATTACCATTAAGAAAAAGGAATATAACAAAAATGGAATTGGCAATATAATTTTTATGCACTTTTGAAACGAAAAAAAAGAAGGGTTTTTTGGAATCGTTATTTCTTGCCTCTGTCATATCACGAAAACCTTTCGATTTGGAACGGGGAGAGATGGCTGAGTGGACTAAAGCGGCGGATTGCTAATCCGTTGTACAATTTTTTTGTACCGAGGGTTCGAATCCCTCTCTTTCCGCCCCCTCGGATTGTTTGGGACTTTCGAATTGTAAGGAATTCTGACCCCCGGATTTTATCATAGATAAATGTACGAAATAAATCCAATTTGTAAGAAAAAATTCCAAAAAATTTTGGATTTTTACTCCTCACGCCCAGGATTACGTCCTGGGTCATTAGATAAGAATCCAAAGATAAAGAGGGAAACAAAGAATATCACTACTGTATAAACAAAAAGTTTGAGAGTAAGCATTACATAATCTCCAAGATTTTTTTTTAAGGAATAGATTACCCGTTTTTCCTTACCACACAGAGCCACTAGGATGGGTTTTGTTTATTTTGACACCTAAAAATGCAAAAATCAATTCTTAAAAAAATTGCAAGAATTTATTTCTAATAAGCACTCTTATCAATATCAAAAATTAGTTCAAAAATTCGTTTAGGTATTGTGTGGGTACCTAAAGGTACCTGCTCAACGTAGGTACAAGGGGTAGAAAGGCTGAGCAAAAATTATTGCTGCAACTATACATTCAATGTATAAGAATTTCAATTTTAGAATCGAAGATTCATAATATAAGACTTCTCCGCTCTTATCCATTTTTTTAATTTTTTTGGAATGAATACATCATAAAATTTGGCAGACGGAATAGTAAAGATTTCATCAGAATAGTAAAGATTTCATCGAAAACTTACAGCAGCTTGCCAAACAAACGCTAATAGAAAAAAGAATACTGGTATGACAGGCATAATATCCACGATTGGGTTGAAAATGGCATAAGCTTCGGGTAATTTGGCGAAGAAAAAACTAGTCGGATAAAGAACAGAATTAAAACAGATACAGGTTAAACTAAGTATATTAGGCATAACAAGCATTTCGTTCTTATAGAGTAGATAATTGGATTTTGATTGAGTTATTTTTCTAAGGGAAAAAGGAAAAGAAAAAGTGGATTCAAAATCCTTTTTTATTTTTTCTTCGGACTTTCCCAAACACAAAATACCTCCTTGTATTCGCATTCTTAAATGAGAATGGAAGAAATTCGACTTTCATATAATATCTTAATAGAATTCCATGTAATGATCAATGCATTTTTTGGATTCTATATTATCCGCATGTCTAGAATCCTAGCAAGAAAATATCCCTTATTTTTTAGGGAATTGAAGTGGCGTTGACGAATAATATATAAAAATAATAGTGTTTATTAGTGTCGCATAAAACGAAATGGGGCGTGGCCAAGTGGTAAGGCAGCGGGTTTTGGTCCCGTTACTCGGAGGTTCGAATCCTTCCGTCCCAGATTTTTTCTGATGAAACGAAAGATAGAATCGTATTGTGCCCTGCACGATACAAAAGTTTATTAAAGAGAATAATGATCTCTTATGAACTCTTAGATTAGATGCATTTCTAAGCATTTATTTTCTTTCTCAGAAAACAGAATCAAGTGTTAAGTCCAGTCAAATTGAATATCTTTATTTTCATGAAATGGGAATTCTTACAGGATAAATTTGACACACAATGTGAAAGAAAACAAGTAGCCCCTATTTCTTTTTGCCGAACTAAAGAACTCAAGTAAGTAAAAAAAGAAAAAAAAAGGGGGAGTATCCTAATTCTATGTTTCGTGGCTAGATTAAAGAGTAGGATGTTTTTTGTTTCAGCACAGGTCTTAAAACTTTTGACCAAGATCGGCGTGAGAAAAAAGAAAAGGGTTTCCATTCTATGGATAGGGACTCGATTTTTCGATTTTAGGTATTATTTGATTTGCAAATATCCATTTCTAAATCAATGGAATGTGAGGATTAGAGATAAATTCATATATTCTGTCTATTCGACTTTCAAGAGGTAAAAAACTTTATAAAAAAGGAGACCTATTCCTTTATGATAGAGATACATTTTTTATAAAGTTTTGTTGTATTATAAAGTTTTGTTGTATTATTAGTAAAAAAGAAAGGTCTTTCTTTGGTTAAGCAAAAACGATCTCGATCTGTGATTCTTTAAATATCCAGAATGATCCATTCCGGTAAGGATAAGGTAAGAACTATTCGTTGGATAGAATGGATTCGAAAAAACCATACTTTTCTTATTTTCTATTTGTAGTTCTTTCTTTTACCTAAAAGAAAGAATGTTATAAGTAAAAGCAAAGACCTTAATTCTACTTTACACGAATTTTTTTTTTACTTCATTTTTTCTTTCTTTTGTTACTCGAGTCGAAGAAGTATGAGAATTTTATAACCAGCAAAAAACTGCCAATCTTTTTATTGGCATAGTTTATTTGGTTAATAGTTAATTGTTTTTGTTACAGAAAAATATATTAGTAATTAAATTAATTAAACTTTTTTGGAGGTTGATAGTTTATTTGTTGGAGAAGAGTGGATCCTTGTCATTTCAGGATTGATCATCTCGAGTTCTCTGTTGAGGATGGAAATTCTATAATAAATAAGTCTTAAGCAAACTTTTTTATTCATCTTTTTCGAACTACGTTTCATTCATATGATAGAATATAGGTTTAAATAAATTGGATCTTTGCGGAGTTTTCCCTGATAAATATTTATTTCTTTTATCCACATTTCTACATAGATAGCAAGTTTGAATTAGTATACAAAACCAATGACTATTCATGATTCCATCCATATTGGATCAATTCTCGATACCACTTTGCAATGAAATTAGAGGAATGTAATGTTATGGTAAAACTTCGTTTAAAACGATGTGGTAGAAAGCAACGTGCGACTTGAAGGACATGATCAATTGTGGATTTTGTTATCCATCATTTTCCATAGTAATGAAAATGCTCTTGGCTCGACATAGTCCGTTCTATTCATTCGTCCCGAATCGAATTTGCGCTGGGTTGTTTGTAAGTAAATAGTACACCATGGAGCTCGAGAGGACAGAATTTCTTTTTTATCAAGGGAAAGAATCTAGGGTTAGTGAAAACTAATAAATTAGGCCAACTTTGTCAGTCTATCCGTAATATAGAAATCGAAAGGTTAAAATAAGAAAAAAGTCTAATTTTGGAAGATTGGAAAAACCTTTTCGATTAAAAGTCTATCAGAATCCATCGTTCATATTCGATTTCTATAGAAGAAAAAAAGGGAAATGCCTTCTCGAAGGAAATAAGAAAAAAAGAAAGGGTATGTTGCTACTCTTTTGAAAGAAAAAAGAATAGGAATTCCCGAAGTAATGTCTAAACCCAAGGATTTCACAAATCAAAGATAAAAGATTCCGGAACAAGTAAACACGATTTTCAACCGTCTCAACAATAGAATTAGATTAGAATAAGGAATAAAAGTCAATTTGTTCGAGATGAGATAAAGAAAAGAGTTTAGAGACGACTCAAAAAATTTCGAAGGATTTTTCTTTTGAAGTCTGTCAGTTAAAATTAGCCAACTTGAGTCATGAGTTAAATGCAATTTGTTTTTTCTTTTCTGTAAGGAAATTACTGCAAGTCATAGTCTAAGTTCTATCTACTTGCTACTTGTATTATAGAAAGAAATTCGAATCATTTTCTCGAGCCGTATGAGGAGAAAGCCTCCTATACGTTTCTAGGGGGGGGGGCATTGTTTATCTACATCTATCCCAATAAGCTGTCTATCGAATCGTTGCAATTGATGTTCGATCTCGAAGAGAAGGAAGAGATCTTCGAAAAGTAGGTTTTTATGATCCGATAAAGAATCAAACTTGTTTAAATGTTCCAGCTATTCTCTATTTCCTTGAAAAAGGTGCTCAACCTACAAGAACTGTTTATGATATTTTAAGGAAGGCAGAATTCTTTAAAGAAAGAACTTTGAGTTAATTGAAGAACTAAATGAATAAAAAAGTAGGAGAGGGTCACTAGGACCCTTTAATTATTTAGACACAATTTGCCTCTTTATTAGTCCTATTTTTTTTTGCAGCATTTATGTCGCGCCAATCCAACAAAAGCCCTTATTTTATTTCTTTTTTGTATCTAATTGGTTTTCTTATCATTGTATTTCCATTGACAAAGGTCTATTGAACAAATACAATTTGTAGATAGATAGGTCTCTTTGTAGATAGATAGGTCTCTTTGTAGATAGATGGGTCTCTTTATCGTTACTCCATATTAGGTATTTCTGTCTACACTTCGCTCAAATGATAGGGTTGCTCCCCCTTGCATGTACTCTCATACAATATTTTTTTCTTTTTTTAAATAAAAATTGCTAAAAAAATGGCAATTTTGCCATTGTGATTGGGGCCACTCCTTTTTTAACCTTAGTGAAATTTAACCGGATCTGTTCATTTGGGTATTTGCGTGTTTTTAATGGGTGATAAAATCTTTCGTTTGATGTCGTGCTAATTCAATGTTTTTACAGGAGCGTCCGGTGTAATTCCATCGATTTTTGGATTTCGATCGTATCTAAGATCCTATTTTCTCTGGGTTGCTAACTCAATGGTAGAGTACTCGGCTTTTAAGTGCGACTATGATCTTTTACACATTTGGATGAGCAACAAATTCGTCCAGACTCTTGGTAGAGTCTAGAAGACCACGACTGATCTTCAAAGGTAATGAGCGGAAAAAATAGCATGTCGTAATAAAATCAATTTTTTTTTTGAATAAAAAAATTCCGATTTTCTGGGTCTAGTGAATAAATGGATAGAGCCTGGCTCTAATTCTGGTAAAATAAAAAGCAACGAGCTTAACTTCTTAATTGGAATTATTCCCCGATCTAATTAGACGTTAAAAATGGATTAGTGCCTGATGTGGGGAAAGGTTGGGTTTTCCTATGAGTGGACCCTTTACTTTTTTTTAGAAATCCTAATTATTCTTGATTATGGATTGAAAAGGGATGTTATGAATTGAATGTGTAAAAGAAACAGTATATTGATAAAAAGACTGTATTCCAAAGTCAAAAGAGCGATTGGCCTGCAAAAATAAAAGATTTGTTCTTTTTCTAATTTTTGAAATTAGAACAAACATAAACAAATTTGATAGAAAAGGAGCGGAAAAATATTTATGGATTAGACTTCCTTTCTTTCCAGGGTTTGTATTCAAAAATGTAACACCCTGCTCTGACCATATTGCACTATGTATTATCATTTGATAAACCGAGAAATGCTTTTTTTCTCTTATTCAAGTAGAAATACAAATGGAAAAATTCGAAGGGTATTCAGAAAAACCGAAATCTCGTCAACAATACTTCGTCTACCCACTTCTCTTTCAGGAATATATTTATGCATTTGCCCATGATTATGGATTAAATGGTTCCGAACCTGTGGAAATTTTTGGTTGTAATAACAAGAAATTTAGTTCACTACTTGTGAAACGTTTAATTATTCGAATGTATCAGCAGAATTTTTGGATTAATTCGGTTAATCATCCTAACCAAGATCGATTGTTGGATCACAGCAATTATTTTTATTCTGAGTTTTATTCTCAGATTCTATCTGAGGGGTTTGCGATCGTTGTAGAAATCCCATTCTCGCTAGGAGAACTATTTTGTCCAGAAGAAAAAGAAATACCAAAGTTTCAAAATTTACAATCTATTCATTCAATATTTCCCTTTTTAGAAGACAAATTTTTGCATTTACATTATCTATCACATATAGAAATACCCTATCCTATCCATTTAGAAATCTTGGTTCAACTCCTTGAATACCGGATCCAAGATGTTCCATCTTTACATTTATTGCGATTCTTTCTCAACTATTATTCGAATTGGAATAGTCTTATTACTTCAATGAAATCCATTTTTCTTTTGAAAAAAGAAAATAAAAGACTATTTCAATTTCTCTATAACTCCTATGTATCAGAATATGAGTTTTTCTTGTTGTTTCTTCGTAAACAATCTTCTTGCTTAC